TTCAGCTCCACGCTTTCTTTTCTCTGAATCAAAATTCAATCAAGTGGATCCTTAATAAAAAAAAAAATATATTAATTAATCAAAATATAAATTATTATTTTTTTTTTTTTATAAAAATAAAACGAGTAGTTATTTAGTTTATAGAAATCAAAGCCAAAATCCCATTCTACGGATTTTGGCTTGGTAGCATTTGATAACATAAGATTTAATTGTAAAAATAATTATGCGGATCATTTTTTTTTACCGACATTCCCGATTACTAATCAGTAAAAACCTCTATCAAAAAAAAGAATGCATTCCTTCTTCCGCGAAATTAAAATTAGGCAAGGAGAATAAAGCGAATTTCACGTTCTCTTCTTATGTGTATATAATTCAAATATAGAAAATTTAAAAGTGAAAAGTACAGAATCTTGCATCTTTCGATATTTTTTTAGAACCCCTAGTTTTACTAAGACTCCCTATTCCCGGATCGGATTGTAACAAATTTTTCAGGAAGTTGTAAGAAACTCTTTCTTTATTTTATTCCATTTTATGAAATTCAAATTATAAGACAAAAACAAGATAATAAAAAAGGCGATTATCATATATATATATATATTTCATGTAGAAAGATGAAAAATTATATTTATTTAGTTCGACATTCCTTGCACTTATTTTATTATATTTATATATTTTTTATTATATCACATATACTCACTTAGATATGCTTAGTATAATTCTATATGAATTATAAATAATGATTATAAGATACCTTTATAACAATATAAATAACAATATAGCAATAACAGGTAAAAATAGTAAATCCAGGTATCCATTTTATGACAAATTTACCCTCTTTTTTTGTGCCTTTCGTGGGCCTAATATTGCCGGCAATTGTGATGGCTTCTTTATCTCTTCATATTCAAAAAAACAAGATTTTTTAGATATCGATATGATGGGGCTAAATCTCATCTATTTTGTTTTTTTTTTTTTTCAAGATTTAGACTTAGACCATAACACAGATATCTATTTCTTAGAATAAAATATGTGATGTGTTTTCCCCCGAACATAAAGAAACTATTATTGTTATTCGTGTGTAAACATGATATATGAATAAATAAATTATAGCTATTTGCAACGAAATCAAATTGGGATCGGGGCGAATGCCTTAAATGTAAAGTGAATGTATCCATATGTATGTGGATATCTATAGGAAATCATACGAAATGGATATTATTATTTTATATCTAACCAATTCGATGAATTACTCCTAAAATAAAAGTTCACATCAGAATAGTGCTAGTTGATGAGAGTTATTTCGGAAACACACAAAAAGTCAAATGAATTTGGGTTATTCTCTCAATTTCAATAAAATGCAACTAGATCTAGTATGAATTGGCGATCAGAACATATATGGATAGAACTTATAGCAGGGTCTCGAAAAACAAGTAATTTCTGCTGGGCCTTTATCCTTTTTTTAGGTTCATTAGGGTTTTTATTAGTTGGAATTTCCAGTTATCTTGGTAGAAATTTGATATCTTTATTTCCGCCTACGCAAATCATTTTTTTTCCACAGGGGATCGTGATGTCTTTTTACGGAATTGCGGGTCTCTTTATTAGCTCTTATTTGTGGTGCACAATTTCGTGGAATGTAGGCAGTGGTTATGATCGGTTCGATAGAAAAGAAGGAATAGTGTGTATTTTTCGTTGGGGATTTCCTGGAAAAAATCGTCGCATCTTCCTCCAATTCTTTATGAAAAACGTCCAGTCCATCAGAATAGAAGTGAAAGAGGGTATTTATGCTCGTCGTGTCCTTTATATGGAAATCAGAGGCCATGGCGCTATTCCTTTGCCTCGTACTGATGAGAATTTGACTCCACGAGAACTTGAGCAAAAAGCTGCCGAATTGGCTTATTTCTTGCGTGTACCAATTGAAGTATTTTAAAAAATGAATTGAAACTGAAATGAAAAGAATGAATGCTTTTTTTTATTTTCAATAGAGAGATTATATCTTGTAGATTCTCTTTTTTTTTTTGTTTTGTCAATCAATCTTTCTTTTTATCCCTTTTTGTACTTCTTAATTACCAAATGATTGGGATGCTGGATGCTTATAACGATAGCTTTTTTGTCTTGTTTTGGTAGTCATTTTTTTTTATCAGAATCACAATATTCTTCAGAAAATTCTCTCAATTATTCCCGGACTATGCGTCATTTTTTTTTTTCAAAAAATTGGATATTTTGATAGAAAGAGAGTTTTTTCGTTTCCAAATCTGAATAATATTTGTTACTTGAAGGGGCTCTTTCGTGCATTTCTTTATTGAAAGGGGTCACTCTCTTCGAATTTTAGCAAGTGATAGATTTGGAAACAATCTCTTTATTCGAAGTGGATTTTTTTTTATTCCATTTCTGTATTATTTATAAATTCAAGTACTAACCGCTGAATCATACACAAAAAAGCGGGGAATAGATTCGTGGGCTCGATAACTTGTAATAGAACCCGATCCTTGATAGGAATATTAGTTAGTATCGTATAGCGTCAACGAATGGGGTGAGTTCATTCAAAATTCAAAGACGAAAAAATGGCAAAAAAGAAAGCATTCATTCCCCTTCTATATCTTGCATCTATAGTATTTTTGCCCTGGTGGATCTCTCTCTCATTTACTAAAAGTCTGGAATCTTGGGTTACTAATTGGTGGGATACTAGGCAATCCGAAATTTTTTTGAATGATATTCAAGAAAAGAGTATTCTAAAAAAATTCATAGAATTAGAGGAACTCTTACTCTTGGACGAAATGATAAAGGAATACCCGGGAACACATCTGGAAAAGCTTCGTATCGGAATCTACAACGAAACGATCCAATTGATCAAGATGCACAATGAAGATTGTATCCATACGATTTTGCACTTCTCGACAAATACGATCTGTTTCGTTATTCTAAGTGGTTATTCTATGCTAGGTAATGAAGAACTTGTTATTCTTAACTATTGGGTTCAAGAATTTCTATATAACTTAAGCGACACAATCAAAGCCTTTTCCATTCTTTTAGTAACTGATTTATGTATAGGATTCCATTCGCCCCACGGTTGGGAGCTAATGATTGGATCTGTCTACAAAGATTTTGGATTTGCTCATAATGATCAAATTATATCCGGTCTTGTTTCTACCTTTCCGGTCATTCTAGATACAATTTTAAAATATTTGATTTTCCGTTATTTAAATCGTGTATCTCCCTCACTTGTAGTGATTTATCATTCAATGAATGACTGAAAAATGATTCACTGATCCAATTAGAATGGTTGGTTGTTACTTTGTACATAAGCAAAACATTCAAAACTGTACTTATTCTTTTTACTCATACAAGGGATTCGATTCCTCCTATATTCTATTCCATTACAATAAAATTCTTTTAGTACATAGCAGAATCATAGACAGGGAACTTTACTAGACTAAGAACCTACCTAATTTTATTGTATAAATTTTCGATACCAATGATTGGACCATGCAAACTATAAATACCCTTTTTTCTTGGATAAAGGAAGAGATTACTCGATCCATTTCCGTATCGCTCATGATATATATAATAACCGGGGCACCCATTTCAAACGCCTATCCCATTTTTGCACAGCAGGGTTATGAAAATCCACGCGAAGCGACCGGCCGTATTGTATGTGCCAATTGCCACTTAGCTAATAAACCCGTGGATATTGAGGTTCCACAGGCGGTACTCCCTGATACTGTATTTGAAGCGGTTGTTCGAATTCCTTATGATATGCAATTAAAACAAGTTCTTGCTAATGGTAAAAAGGGGGCTTTGAATGTGGGGGCTGTTCTTATTTTACCTGAAGGGTTTGAATTAGCCCCCCCCGATCGTATTTCGCCCGAGATTAAAGAAAAGATGGGCAATCCGTCTTTTCAGAACTACCGCCCGACTAAAAAAAATATTCTTGTGATAGGTCCTGTTCCTGGTCAGAAATATAGCGAAATTGCCTTTCCTATTCTTTCCCCGGACCCCGCTACTAAGAAAGATGTTCACTTCTTAAAATATCCCATATACGTAGGCGGGAACAGGGGAAGGGGTCAGATTTATCCCGACGGTAGCAAGAGTAACAATAATGTTTATAATGCTACAGCAGCGGGTATAGTAAGCAAAATCATACGAAAAGAAAAAGGAGGATACGAAATAACCATAGTGGATGCATCGGATGGGCGTCAAGTGGTGGATATTATCCCCCCTGGGCCTGAACTTCTTGTTTCAGAAGGAGAATCCGTCCAACTTGATCAACCATTAACGAGTAATCCTAATGTAGGTGGATTTGGTCAAGGGGATGCGGAAATAGTACTTCAAGATCCATTACGTGTCCAAGGCCTTTTGTTTTTCTTGGCATCCGTTATTTTAGCACAAATATTTTTGGTTCTTAAAAAGAAACAGTTTGAGAAGGTTCAATTGTCCGAAATGAATTTCTAGATCCTTGGATTTATTAACATAAAGTTTGTAAAAAGAACTAAATTTGTATTGGCAATTATATAATTATGTATAATCAAAAAAATTATTAAGAGCCTTTTTCTTTTCTATTAGAGTTTGGTAATTACTTGTACCGCCTAGTCATAGTATGTATATTGTGAAGAGGACCACTTGAAGTCATAGTATGTATATTGTGAAGAGGACCACTTGACTTTAACTCTTCTTTTTTTTTTTCAATCAATCCAAATTAGAGTGGTATTATTATGTCATTTTTGTAATATTTAAATGACATAGAATCTATTAATAGTTTAATAGTTTTGTATTCGAATAAAATAAAATTCGACTAGATACTAAACATAAGATAAGTAAGTGGATAATATAAAAAAAAAAAGGGGTAGAAAGGAGGGGAACAAGGGATTATAGGAGGGTTTATTCGTCTTCCCAGCCTTCGATACAAGAAAAAAGAATTTTCCATACCCTACCTTTCTTGTATCTTGTATCGAAATAATAAGGTCTTGTGTCGAAATACTAATGATTTTAGGTTTTTATCCCATTTG